TATTCTACATAGTGTGAATATTCCACCAAAAAGTTTGATTTTAGTTCAAAATGATCAATATGTAGAATCTGAACAAGTGATTGCTGAGATTCGTGCCGGAACGTCTACTTTTCATTTTAAAGAGAGGGTTCGAAAACATATTTATTCTGAATCAGAGGGAGAAATGCACTGGAGTACCGATGTCTACCATGCACCTGAATATACATATAGTAATGTTCATCTATTACCAAAAACAAGTCATTTATGGATATTAGCCGGGGGTCCGTGCAGATCTAGTATAGTGTCTTTTTCGCTCCACAAGGATCAAGATCAAATGAATGCTCATTCTTTTTCTGTCGACGAAAGATATATCTCTGACCGATTAATCACTAATGATCGAGTAAGACATAAATTGTTGGATCCTTCTGGTAAAAAAGATAGGGAAATTCTTGACTATTCAAGACTTGATCGAATTATATCCAATGGGTATTGGAATTTCATATATCCTTCGATTCTTCAAGAGAATTCTGATTTCTTGGCGAAAAGGCGAAGAAATAGATTTCTCATCCCATTACAATATGATCAAGAACGAGAGAAAGAACAAATACCCTCTTTTGGTATTTCGATTGAAATACCCATAAATGGTATTTTACGCGGAAATAGTATTCTTGCTTATTTTGATGATCCACGATACAGCAGAAAGAGTTCGGGAATTACTAAATATGGGATCGTAGAGGTGGATTCAATCGTAAAAAAAGAAGATTTGATTGAGTATCGAGGAGCAAAAGAATTTAGTCCGAAATACCAAATGAAAGTGGATCGGTTTTTTTTTATTCCCGAAGAGGTACATATCTTACCCGGATCTTCGTCCATAATGGTCCGGAACAATAGTATTATTGGAGTAGATACACAACTCGCTTTAAATACAAATACAAGAAGCCGAGTAGGTGGATTAGTCCGAGTGGAGAGAAAAAAAAAAAGTATTGAATTGAAAATATTTTCTGGAGATATTCATTTTCCCGGGGAGACAGATAAGATATCCAAACACAGCGGCATTTTGATACCACCGGGAACGGAAAAAAAAAATTCTAAGGAATCAAAAAAAAAATGGAAAAATTGGATCTATGTCCAACGGATCACACCCACAAAAAAAAAATATTTTGTTTTGGTTCGACCCGTAGTCACATATGAAATAGCTGATGGGATAAATTTAGCAAAACTTTTGCCTCAAGATCTCTTGCAGGAAAAAAATAATGTCGAACTTAAAGTTGTCAATTATATCCTTTATGGAAATGGAAAGTCAATTCGCGGAATTTATCACACAAGTATTCAATTAGTTCGGACTTGTTTAGTATTGAATTGGGACCAAGAAAAAAAAGGTTCTATAGAAGAGGTTCGTGCTTCCTTTGTTGAGGTAAGGGCAAATGATCTGATTCGCGATTTCATAAGAATTGAGTTAGTCAAGTCTACTATTTCATATGCCGGAAAAAGGTATGATACGGCGGGTTCAGGATTGATTCCCGATAATGGATTAGATCGCACCAATATCAATCCTTTTTATTCCAAAGCGAAGATTCCATTAGTTACCCAGCATCAAGGAACTATTGGTACGTTGTTGAATAGAAATAAGGAAGGCCAATCTTTGATAATTTTGTCATCATTCAATTGTTCTCGAGTTGGTCCATGCCCATTCAACAGTTCAAAATATAACAATGTGGCAAAAGAATCGAATCCCATAACTCCAATTAGGGATTTGTTGGGTCCCTTAGGTACTATTGTACCTAAAATAGTGAACTTTTATTCATCTTACCATTTAATAACTCATAATCAGATCTTGTTAAACAAATATTGGATACTTGATAATTTTAACCAGACTTTCCAAGTACTTGAAGTACTTAAATACTGTTTAATAGATGAAAATAGGGAGATTTATAATCCCAGCCCGCGCAATAACATCATTTTGAATCCATTCCATTTGAATTGGTGCTTTCTACATCACAATTATTGTGAAGAGACATCCACAATAATTAGCATTGGACAATTTATTTGTGAAAATATATGTCTAGTTAAATATGGACCACACATAAAAAAATCTGGTCAAATTTTAATTGTTCACGTTGACTCCTTAGTTATAAGATCAGCTAAGCCCTATTTGACTACTCCAGGAGCGACTGTTCACGGACATTATGGAGAACCCCTTTCTGAAGGAGATACATTAGTTACATTTATATATGAAAAATCCCGATCTGGTGACATAACGCAAGGCCTTCCAAAAGTGGAACAAATCTTAGAAGTGCGTTCGATTGGTTCAATATCGATGAACCTTGAAAGGAGAGTTGAAGGTTGGAACGAGCGTATACCAAGAATTCTCGGAATTCCTTGGGGATTCTTAATTGGAGCTGAGCTAACCATAGCTCAAAGTCGTATCTCTTTGGTTAATAAGATCCAAAAGGTTTATCGATCCCAGGGGGTACAGATCCATAATAGACATATAGAGATTATTGTACGGCAAGTAACATCAAAAGTGTTGGTTTCAGAAGATGGAATGTCTAATGTTTTTTTGCCTGGAGAATTAATAGGATTGTTGCGGGCGGAACGAGCAGGGCGTGCTTTAGACGAAGCGATCTGTTATCGGGCAATTTTATTGGGAATAACGAGGGCATCTCTGAATACTCAAAGTTTCATATCCGAAGCAAGTTTTCAAGAAACTGCTAGAGTTTTAGCAAAAGCTGCTCTACGGGGTCGTATTGATTGGTTGAAGGGTCTGAAAGAAAATGTTGTTCTGGGGGGGATTATCCCTGTCGGTACCGGATTCAAAAAATTAGCGCACCGTTCAAGGCAAGACAAAAACATTCATTTGGAAATCAAAAAGAAAAATCTATTCAAGTTGGAAATGAGAGATATTTTGTTACACCATAGAGAATTTTTTTGTTCTTGCGCCCCAAACAATTTCCATGACACACCAGAAAAATCATTTACACGATTTCATAATTCCTAAGGTGAGATTTCTTCTTTTTACTTTTTAGTTATTGATTTGGTAATAAAAAAATGAAGTAAAAAAAAAAAGAAATGAACAGTTTGGGCTGTGTATCAACGGTCAATCCCGGTAGAAGGTTCCATGGGAACAATTATTTATTTGTTAAAAAAAAAGCGTGGGAAAAATGACAAGAAGATATTGGAACATCCATTTGGAAGAGATGATGGAGGCTGGAGTTCATTTTGGTCATGGTACTAAGAAATGGAATCCTAGAATGGCCCCTTACATTTCTGCAAAGCGTAAAGGTATTCATATTACAAATCTTACTAGAACTGCTCGTTTTTTATCAGAAGCTTGTGATTTAGTTTTTGATGCAGCAAGCCGAGGAAAAAACTTTTTAATCGTTGGTACCAAAAATAAAGCAGCGGATTTAGTAGCATCAGCTGCAATAAGGGCTCGATGTCATTATGTTAATAAAAAATGGCTCGGTGGTATGTCAACGAATTGGTCCACTACGGAAACGAGACTTCATAAGTTCAGAGACTTAAGAGCAGAACAAAAGATGGGGAAACTCAACCGTCTCCCTAAAAGAGATGCAGCAATGTTGAAGAGAAAATTATCTACTTTGCAAACATATCTGGGTGGGATCAAATATATGACTGGGTTGCCCGATATTGTAATCATCGTTGATCAGCAAGAAGAATATACGGCTCTTCGAGAATGTGTCATTTTGGGAATTCCAACAATTTGTTTAATCGATACAAATTGTGACCCAGATCTCGCAGATATTTCGATTCCAGCCAACGATGACGCTATAGCTTCAATCCGATTGATTCTTAACAAATTAGTATCCGCAATTTGTGAGGGTCGTTCTAGCTATATAAGAAGTCGTTGATTATGATTATGTTATGATTAAGAATAATAAGATTAGTTAATTATTTTGATTTCTTGGATCGGTTACTATGTCTTGTCTTGAATTTTAAAAAAGAGATAAAATGGGATATTGATATTATCTTAATGTGATTTCTTGGTATTCTAAATATATGATTAATGATGAAAGTAGATAAGTTGAGAAAGAGATGCTTGAATCAAAATAATTCTTTTTTGAAGTTCGATTTCTGTCAGAGGACAATATGAATGTTATACCATGTTCCATTATAACACTCAAAGGGTTATACGATATATCAGGTGTAGAAGTAGGCCAACATTTATATTGGCAAATAGGGGGTTTACAAATTCATGCCCAAGTACTTATCACTTCTTGGGTCGTAATTGCTATCTTATTAGGTTCAGTCATCATAGCTGTTCGGAATCCACAAACCATTCCGACCGACGGTCAGAATTTCTTCGAATATGTCCTTGAATTTATTCGAGACTTGAGCAAAACTCAGATTGGAGAAGAATATGGTCCTTGGGTTCCCTTTATTGGAACCATGTTCCTATTTATTTTTGTTTCTAATTGGTCGGGGGCCCTTTTACCTTGGAAAATCATACAGTTACCTCATGGGGAGTTGGCCGCCCCCACGAATGATATAAATACTACTGTTGCTTTAGCTTTACCCACGTCAGTGGCATATTTTTATGCGGGTCTTACAAAAAAGGGATTGGGTTATTTCGGAAAATACATTCAACCAACTCCAATACTTTTACCAATTAACATCCTAGAAGATTTCACAAAACCTTTATCTCTTAGTTTTCGACTTTTCGGGAATATATTGGCTGATGAATTAGTAGTTGTTGTTCTTGTTTCTTTAGTACCTTTAGTAGTTCCTATACCTGTCATGTTTCTTGGATTATTTACAAGCGGTATTCAAGCTCTTATTTTTGCAACTTTAGCCGCGGCTTATATAGGGGAATCCATGGAGGGTCATCATTGATTAGTTTTCGAAATAGTCTTTTTTTTTTTAAGCTTATCCCAATTGAGGCAATGCATGGTTCAGGAAAATCTATTTTGTTCTTGGTTGGGGAACATAATAGATAGAAATACATATGTATATACGACTAGAGTTGTAGGAGGAAAGATAGACGATATTTCGAAATGGTGGATGGGTTAGGGGGTCACACTAGATATATGTAATGTCTATAAGTCCAGCCACAGCCCCTGTATGTATATCTTTTGAAGAATTATTCTAGAATCCGATTCAATATAAAATGCGCGCGGTTTACGTTATGAAAGAAACAAATGTATATATGATATTAGATATATACTAGTTATATAGGGTTACCCCTATCTATATTATTATTACTTATTATTTTGATTCGAAGTTTTACTTACTTCGACTCGATATATTTTAGTGATCAAATAAGTAATAATTCATTGGTTGATTGTATCATTAACCATTTTTTTTTTGGTGCGAGGAACCTATCATCATGAATCCACTGATTTCCGCCGCTTCCGTTATTGCTGCTGGATTGGCCGTAGGACTTGCTTCTATTGGACCTGGAGTTGGTCAAGGTACTGCTGCAGGCCAAGCCGTAGAAGGTATTGCGAGACAACCAGAAGCAGAAGGAAAAATACGAGGTACTTTATTGCTTAGTCTAGCTTTTATGGAAGCTTTAACAATTTATGGACTGGTCGTGGCATTAGCGCTTTTATTTGCAAATCCTTTTGTTTAATTTCATCCTAGAATCTAGAATGAAAATGTAAAAAAGTGCGTTACGTACTTTTTTTTCTTATTTTATATTAACTCGTTGCCGTTTGCTTCTGTGAATTATATCAATACTTTACTCCTACAATTATGTATTTGTTGCGACAATACCCCGGGAAGGACTGATTTGAGGATGAGGAATTAGTGGATTCGCTCGCTTTCTTCCTTCCCGTCCTTTGTTTAGTACGATGGAATTTTGACTTTTCTTTTAGGAAGTGTTTGAACAAAGGAGCTATTTTGCAATTGATACGAGACCTAGGACCTAACTTAATAAGTATCTTATCGGAAACTTCAAAAAAATAAGAAAATTTTTTTTGGGGGGGAATTCAATAAATAGATTTAATCTACTCCCATAAAAAAATGGGAAATTAAGAAAAAGAAATCGATCAAAAAAAGGGCGAGCCAAGTGATACAAAAAGAACTCTGTTCTTTGTTAGTCCTATCTATAAGAGGAGAGCATATGAAAAATTTAACCGATTCTTTCGTTTCCTTAGGCCACTGGCCATCCGCCGGGAGTTTCGGGTTTAATACCGATATTTTAGCAACAAATCCAATAAATCTAAGTGTAGTGCTTGGTGTATTGATTTTTTTTGGAAAGGGAGTGTGTGCGAGTTGTATATTTCAAGAATAGGTTGGATCTAACCAGCTGCACTTTATTTAGTATTTATTTATTTATGTTTTTATATTATATAATTATAATATTATTAATAATTAATATATTTTTAATATTTTATATAGTATATATATTTCCAGGATAAATAGGAAAAACAAAGTAGGAAAAAAAGTGCACAATCTCGACGAATTCCTTCTGAATAAATTCAAAAATCATATGTAAGAACCATAGCATTTCGTTATTCATTGGTAAGTCAACTTTGATTCTCTATCAACCAATAATGTGAGACCATTAACATGGTTAAAGCTAAACTGTTTGAAGTCCGGGCACAACATGGTACTCTTTCTACCACTACGTTAGTACCGAAATGGTAAAAAAAAATAGTTGGTAATTTTTCTGATATAGAACACTCATATCGATAAAATGATTTGAACCATTTACTAGAATAAATAAAGGACACCTTGCCTTTTTTTATCCAATGCCGAATCGACGACCTATGTATAAAAAAGAGGAATTTTTGGATTTGAATAAAAAAGGGAAATAAAATGAAAATAGAAAATATATATTTTCTATATAAATAGAAATTTTCAATTAAATAAAGAAACAACTTTGCTGACAATTATAGATTTTTTGTCTGGTCGGAAGAGTTCTCTTAATATTCTGGTCTTGTATCAGTTTTGATATGTTTGAATACAAACAGAAATAGAGAGGATAGGCTCATTACATAAAAAAAAAGATATGGGAGAGAATGCCCATAAAATAAAAAATTGAGCGTGAGAGCCAAATGAACCGAAAGATTCATGTTTGGTTCGGGAAGAGATCATGGAAGTTGTGAAATTAATGGTTAATGGTAAATCTACTTTCATTAAATGATTTATTAGATAATCGAAAACAGAGGATTTTGAGTACTATTCGAAATTCGGAAGAATTACGTAGAGGAGCCATTGAGCAGCTCGAAAAAGCCCGGGCTCGTTTACGAAAAGTGGAAATGGAAGCAGATGAGTATCGAATGAATGGATACTCTGAAATAGACCGAGAAAAAGTCAATTTGATTAATGCTACTTCTTATAGTTTGGAACAATTAGAAAATTACAAAAATGAAACCCTTCATTTTGAACAACAAAGAGCGATTAATCAGGTCCGACAACAAGTTTTCCAACAAGCCTTACAGGGAGCTCTAGGAATTCTGAATAGTTGTTTGAATAGCGAGTTACATTTCCGTACCATCAGTGCTAATATTGGAATCCTCGGGGCCATGGAAGAAATAACTGATTAGCCCTTCT